GGGGAACTCCATTTAAATTATTCCGGTGTATTCTTTCCAATCTACTTTTTTTCTTATTTCGTTGGAAATCATATAAAGACAATTCCTATTTGATATAGCCATTTGGGCCAATATTTTACGATTAAGAAGCAACTGCTTCTTGTATAGATCATGTATTAATTTACTATAACTATAGAATACTCTCCCTTCTCGAATTACTGCGTTTATCCGAGTGATCCACAAACGACGAAAATTTCTCTTTTGCTTATCCCTATCCCGATGAGCCGAAACCAAAGCTCTTATTTTCTGTTGAGTAATAGTTCGAGTAAGTCTTGAATGAGACCCCCGAAAACTTGATGCAAATAAACGAATTTTTTTTCTACGCCTCCGGGCTATATATCCGCGTTTAATTCTGGTCATTGAATAAATAAAATTTTGACAAATAACTAATTGATTTCATTTCTTTCAGTTATTCTTTTACCCGTCCTGGTCTATTAATAACCAAACGGATTTTTCCAATGTATAAAATACAAATTCCAATGGCTTTGGCTACTATAACCTCCCCAACCACGATTTTTTTATTTTTTTGGTATTTTAAAAGAAATAGAAATTAAATAGATAAAGAAATAGTGGGTTTCCTCGTTTCTATGGTTACTTCTTAAACGGTGAGGTCTTCTCTATACACCGGAGCCTTTACTTCATTTATTTAATATTTCATCAATGTTATTGGTAACTTGTATAGTTCGCATCACATTCTTTGGCTCTACTCATGAATTATCCAGTAACAGGTCTTTCACAATAAGACCCGCCTATACAGTAACGGTATTGAATTATGAAATTTCGCTGGGTAGCTGACCCTCGTAGTCCGTTCTTGACCGAGCGAGAACTTCATTTTTATGTTTTTTTTGAATTTCAATAAGATTTCCTCCGCTTAATGGATAACGATTTGCTACCAATGGAGAATTGTTTCTCATCTTAAATTCAGGTGATTGGATTTGCACCAGCGGAAACCATAAATTTTATACACAATAGAGGGATCAAGTGGCTTATTTTTAGATAGTAAGTAGATAGTAAATGGAGTTCCTTCTTCCATTCGATCCCGTTCACTGGACTAATCATTCATACTGGAAGCGGTTTCTTGCTTTTTTGTATCAGCTCATGATCTAAACGAGTCGCACATACACCCTAGTACATGTTCCTCGACGCTGAGGGCATCCCCCAAGAGCGGGGGATTTCGTGACATTTCGAATGGGCTGTCTTGTATTTCTAATAAGTTGTTTAATGGTTGGCATGTTGAATATATACATAATGGGCTGGTTTAGATTGATCCTAACCGGATGATTATGAATTTTTTTATTTAATAGTTAAACTCGGAGATAAAATATCACATCACGGATTTTCACAAAATCCTTTTTTTTTTTCATTCAACTGCTACAAGATCAACAATTCCATAAGCTTGGGCTTCTGTTGCTGACATAAAAACGTCTCTTTCCATGTCTTCAGATACAACCCATAAAGGTTTGCCCGTCCTTTGTACATAAACCCTTGTGAGGGTTTCGCGTAGTTTAAGCAGTTCTTCCGCTTCCAGGATAAATTCTCCCGTCTGCGCTTCATAAAAGGAACTCGCGGGTTGATGGATCATTACCCTGATGATAGAAGGTTTCTCTATCTGATGTGATGAAAGGAATAGAAAAGGAAGATCAAGAATAATAGGAAAAAAAGATAGAATTGAACAACCGTACGGGCATCATCTTTTGTGCATTGCATACGGCTATACAATAAAATTGACCCTTACTTTCCAGATAAAAATAGAATCTATCAGCCCCAGGAGGGTAAATGGTCAAATTGCCACCCTTCCTTTTGGAGGAGTTCAAAAATACTATGATGGCTCCGTTGCTTTTCTATTTGAAAATGGATTTTTTTTCTTTGATTCAGCAATCCCAAAGTTTCTTTTTGATCCAACCAAAAAGGGAAAATTTTGGTTTTTTTGCACTCTTTTTTTTATAACTTAAAAATTGTTAAGAGACTTTCGGTGTGAAAACAACCAAGTTTGTAACGCTGAATTGGACTTCCGATAGATAAGAGAAAATCGGAAATATCTTTTATCTCATACTACTCTCTCGATACATAATCGAATCTTTTCAAAAAAAACAATGCAAAAATTTTTCATATCGAATTCGAAGTGCCATGCTATTATTACTTAATATTCATATGGCGAAGGCATAGTTTTACTTTTTCTCTCAAATAAAAAACCCCATTGGCGCCAAGCGTGAGGGAATGCTAGACGTTTGGTAATTTCTCCTCCAACCAGGATAAAAGATCCCATTGACGCGGCTAATCCCATGCATATTGTATGGACCTCTGGTCGCACAAATTGCATAGTATCATAAATAGCGACTCCGGGTATTACCCATCCGCCAGGAGAGTTTATAAACAAATACAGATCTTTGGTATCATCCTCGATACTGAGATATACCATAAGACCAATAAGTTGATTCGAGATCTCGCTATCAACTTCTTGGCCTAAAAAAAGTAATCTTTCTCGATAAAGTCGGTTGAGTAGGGCAAAATTGTATCCCTTAGGAACCGTACATGCATCTTTTGGTGCATACGGTTCAAAAAAAAATAGCGAAAAAAAAAAAGAATCAATGTATAGATTAAGGGCTTTTTCTTCGATTTTTCAATAAAGACGAATTTTTTTTCTTCTTTATTATATAATAGAAAAACTTATCGAATTCACTTTTCATTGATGTATTGTTTCATCGAGATTCAATCCAAATCACGACGGTCTTTTCTTGTTCCTGAATGGGCCTCTTTCATCTTTTTAGGTTTATGCTCTACTCCGGGTAAAGATTCACCCCGTTTTGATTTGCACATATAGGACAAATCTTCTCACCACCATTTCTTTTTGGTATGACTTTCCAAATAACAAACAGGAATCATTTAGGATACACGTAGTAATCCTAGATATATTACCAATTGGGTTTTTTCTAAACGGAGCCTGGATACTTCATTTTTTTAGTCCAATCAAAGTCAACCATAAATTATTCGAATTGATAATAGTACTATGAATTCCTCCAAACAATGCATCTAATTGCACTTCACGCTCCAATTTATGGATGATTCCATTTCGACTTCTTGGGCGAAACAGAGGATATCTCGATCGGGGGAGAGAACGGGGAAATCCCATATGACCCAATATATCTCACAAGTCGCACTATACGTCAACCCAAGATGCATCTTCCTCTCCAGGACTTCGGAAAGGTACTTTTGGAACACCAATAGGCATAAATTGAAAGAAAAAAGAACTAAATCCTATATTTCACTTTGATGTGGAAACGTAATAATGTGGTTTTATTGTCTTTAGAATATTGTCTTTATCATATTTATTTTATCCATAGATTAGCAAAATTCAGAAAGAAAAAAAAAGAAAGGAAATTTTTTACGAGCAGGCCCTTCGAATGATAAACGCATTTACTCATAGAAAGTGGTATCAATCCACCATTGCGTATTGGTGCTTATCGAGTATAGAATAAATCTGCTTCTCTTTGTTCTTACGAACAGAATTCTTCCATTATTTGGAACACAATAGAATATAGAATAAACAACCCTTGTTAGGAAATAATCCACTGAACAGGGGAAGTCCGCAGCATAGTCATAGTATATTCCAATGCAATAAAGTTACGTAGTGTTTATTTTTCTTTGATAAAGGGGTATTTTCCATGGGTTTGCCTTGGTATCGTGTTCATACCGTTGTATTGAATGATCCCGGCCGATTGCTTTCCGTTCATATAATGCATACAGCTCTGGTTGCTGGTTGGGCGGGTTCGATGGCTCTCTATGAATTAGCAGTTTTTGATCCTTCTGACCCCGTTCTTGATCCAATGTGGAGACAAGGTATGTTCGTTATACCCTTCATGACTCGTTTAGGAATAACCAATTCGTGGGGGGGTTGGAGTATCACAGGAGGGACTGTAACGAATACAGGGGTTTGGAGTTACGAAGGTGTAGCTGGGGCACATATTTTATTTTCTGGCTTATGCTTTTTGGCAGCTATCTGGCATTGGGTCTATTGGGATCTAGAAATATTTTCTGATGAACGTACAGGAAAACCTTCTTTGGATTTGCCCAAGATCTTTGGAATTCATTTATTTCTCTCCGGGGTGGCTTGCTTTGGTTTTGGTGCATTTCATGTAACAGGCCTGTATGGTCCTGGAATATGGGTGTCTGATCCTTACGGACTAACGGGAAAAGTACAACCTGTAAATCCGGCGTGGGGCGTGGAGGGTTTTGATCCTTTTGTTCCGGGAGGAATAGCTTCTCATCATATTGCAGCCGGTACATTGGGCATATTAGCGGGTCTATTCCATCTTAGCGTTCGACCGCCACAACGTCTATACAAAGGATTACGTATGGGAAATATTGAAACCGTACTCTCCAGTAGTATCGCGGCTGTCTTTTTTGCAGCTTTTGTAGTTGCTGGAACTATGTGGTATGGTTCAGCAACTACCCCCATCGAATTATTTGGTCCCACTCGTTATCAATGGGATCAGGGTTACTTCCAGCAAGAGATATATCGAAGAGTTAGCGCCGGGCTAGCAGAAAATCAAAGTTTATCAGAAGCCTGGTCTAAAATTCCTGAAAAATTGGCTTTTTATGATTATATCGGCAATAATCCGGCAAAAGGAGGATTATTCAGGGCAGGCTCAATGGATAGCGGAGATGGAATAGCGGTTGGGTGGTTAGGACACCCTATCTTTAGAGATAAAGAAGGACGTGAGCTTTTTGTACGGCGTATGCCCACTTTTTTTGAAACATTCCCGGTCGTTTTGGTAGACGGCGACGGAATTGTTAGAGCGGATGTTCCTTTTAGAAGGGCAGAATCTAAGTATAGTGTTGAACAAGTAGGTGTAACCGTTGAGTTCTATGGCGGCGAACTCAATGGAGTCAGTTATAGTGATCCTGCTACTGTGAAAAAATATGCTAGACGCGCCCAATTGGGTGAAATTTTTGAATTAGAT